AGGAAGGATTGGTTCAGAAAAAAGAGCCAAATTTTACAAATTTTTATTGAATACAATTCTAACTAGCCCTAATGGTCAAAAAACAAAACAAAAATTTGTAATAAAAGAAATCAGTAAAAAAGTCCCTAGATGGTCATACAAACTTATTACCGAATTGGAATTCCTGTCGGGCGCAGCTCATGAAGGCCTACCATTGGATTATAATATACGTTCAAGAAAAAGGGATCGTGTAATAATTTATAGGCCTACTAAACGTAGTCGCAAAGCAAGTGTCAAAAACTGGGTGTCTATTAGAGACTATTCGGAAGAATCAGATTTTCGTCGAGAATTCATCAAAGGTTCTATGCGTGTTCAAAGGCGTAAAACTTTTATTTCGAAATTGTTTCAAGCAAATGCGCATTCCCCCCTTTTTTTGGACAGAATAAAAAAATCCCCCCTTTTTTATTTTAATATCCCTGAACAGATGAAATTTTTTTTTATAAATTGGATGGGTAAAGGAGCAGAATTTAAAGATTATACAGAGGAACAAAAAAAAAGACAAAAGGAAGAAGAAGAGAACAAAATAAAGGAAAAAACGTGGATAAAAATCGCAGAAGCCTGGGATTTTGTTCCATATCCACAAGCAACAAGAAGTTTAATTTTAAGAATTCAATCTATTTTTAGAAAATATATTTTATTACCTTCATTGATAATAGTTAAAAATATTGGACGTATTTTATTATCTCAACCCCCTGAGTGGGCTGAGGACTTCGATGAATGGAATAGAGAAAAGCATATTATATGTACCTATAACGGTGTTCAAGTATCAGAATTCGAACTTCCCAGAAATTGGTTTAAAGATGGTATTCAGATAAAAATAGTATTTCCTTTTTATTTGAAACCTTGGCACAGATCCAAATTGAGGCCCTCTTTTTCTTCTTATAAAGATCTAAAGAAAGAACAACAAAAGTTTTCTTTTTTAACGGCTTGGGGAACGCAAACAACCCTTCCCTTTGGTTCTGTCCCCCCCAAACCTTCCTTTTTTAAGCCTATTTTTAAAGAACTTAAAAAAAAAATTCGAAAAACGAAAAATAATCATTTTCGAGTTCTAAGCGTTTTAAAAGAAAGAACAAAAAATTTTCTACAAGATTCAAAAGAACCAAAAAGGGTGGTTATAAAAAACGTTTTATTTCAGTTTATAAAAAAAATAAAAAAAGAACTCTTAAAAGTACATCCAACTCGATTTTTTATATTGAGAAAGGTGTATGAATCCGGAGAAACTAACAAAAAAAAAGATTCTAGAATTAGGAATCAGATAATTCACGACTCGTTTAGAAAAATTAAATTTACAGATAATACAAATTATTCACTGAGAGAAAAAAAAATTAAAAATCTGACTGATATAACAAGGACAATCAGAAAGAAAACAAAGAGTCTTACAAAAGAAAAAAACAGCAACGCCAAGAAAAGAAGTAGTCCTAACAAAACAAGTTATAATGGAAAAGAAAAATCACCAAAAATTTTTTGGAAAATATTAAAAATAAAAAAAAGAAGCAATCAATTAATCTATAAATTAGATTTGTTTATAAAAATTTTAATTAAAAGAATATATATCGATATCTTTATATGTATCATTCATATTGCCAGAATTCCTACACAACTAGTTCTTGAATCAAGAAATTTTTGTTTTGATAAATACATTTACAATAATAAAACAAACCAAGAAATAAAAAACAAAAAACAAATTAACTTTATTTCGACTCTAAAAAGTGAACTTTACAATATTAAGAATAGTAAGAGGAATTCACATCTTTTTTTTGACTTATCCTCTTTATCACAAGCATATGTATTTTACAAATTATCACAAACCCAAGTTATTAATTTGTATAAGTTAAGATCTATTTTTGAGTATCATTATCATGGAACTCCCGTTTTTCTTAAGACTGCAATAAAAAATTATTTTGTAACACAGGGAATATTTCATTCCGAATTAAGACATACAAAACTTTCAAGTTCTGAAACGAATCAATGGAAAAACTGGTTAAGAGGTCATTATCAATACAATTTATCTCAGATTAGATGGTTTGAATTAATACCACAAAAATGGCGAACTACAATAAATGAAGGTGGTATTACCCAAAATAAAGATTTAACAAAATGGAATTCGTATGAAAAAGATCGATTACTTTATCACAAAAAACAAAAGGATTTTAAAGTATATCCATTACCAAACCAAAAAGATAATTTTCCAAAATACTATATATATAATCTTTTATCATATAAATCTATTAATTCTGGAATTAAGAAGTCCTCATATATTATTTATGGATCACCATCAGAATTAAATAACAACCAAAAAATTACTTTTAATTACAACAATTATAAACAAAATTTATTTGAAAGCCTGGAGGAAATTCCTATCAATCATTATCTAGAAAAGGGCGATATTGTGTATATGCAAAAAAATCCAGATAGAAAATATTTTGATTGGACAATTATAAATTTTTTTCTAAGACAAAAAATAGATATTGAGGCCTGGACCAAAATGGATTATAGCAGTAATATAAATACTAAGCTTGGAAGTAAGAATTACCAAAAAATTGAGAAAATGGATAAAAACAATATTTTTTATCTGATGATTCATCAAGATTTAGAAATAAATCCAATCAATGACAAGAAATTCTTTTTTGATTGGATGGAAATGAATGAAGAAATCCTAAACCCAATATCGATAAATCTGAAACTTCCGTTCTTCCCAGAATTTGTGCCACTTTCTAATGTATACAAAATAAAACCATGGATTATACCAAGCAAATTACTTCTTTTAAATTTAAATAAAAAGAAAAACATCAATGAAAAGAAAAAATTCCATTTTTTTAGACCATCGAATGAAAAAAGATATTCTGAATTAATGAATCGAAATCAAGAAGAAAAAGAACCCGCGGGCCGAAGAGGCCTTGGATCATATTCACAAAACCAAGATAAAATGAAAAAACAATATAAGATCCGGAATAAGATGAGACCAGAAATGATTTTCTTACGGAAACACTATTTGCTTTTTCAATGGATAATAGACGATGGTTTAATTCCGAATTTAACTGAAAGAATGATCAATAATATCAAGATATATTGTTACTTGCTTGGACTGATAAATCCAAGAGATACTACTATATCGTCTATTCAAAGGAAAGAAATAAATCTGGATATAATGGTGATTCGAAAAAAATTGACTCCTATAGAATTTAATAAAAAGGGGATATTTTTTATCGATCCCATTCGTTTGTCTGTAAAAAACGACGGATACTTTATTATATATCAAACCGTAGGTATATCGTTGGTTCATAAAAGTAAGTACCAAACTCCTCAAAGATATCGAGAACAAAGATATATCAATAAAAATAAATTGGATGAATTTCTCCCAAGATATCAAATAATAATTCGAAAGAGAGACAAAAAACATTATGATTGTATCGTTCCTGAAAAGATTTTATCATCTAGACGTCGTAGAGAATTGAGAATTCTAATTTCTTTCAACTCAAAGAATATAAATAGTGTGGATAAAAATCGAGTATTTTGTAACAAAAAGAACATAAAAAACAGGAATCCTTTTTTGGATCAAAAAAAGCATCTTGATAGAGATAAAAACGAATTAATTAAATTAAAGTTATTTCTTTGGCCTAATTATCGATTAGAAGACTTAGCTTGTATGAATAGATATTGGTTTAATACCAATAATGGAAGCTGTTTTAGTTTGTTAAGAATATATCCACAATTAAAAATTGGTTGATGGTACATTTTTCCTATATATTCTGTACCATATAGAAAAGCAAACAGATGCACATATGCCCTGTCTTACGTCCCAGTCTAATATTAGATCTTTTTTATTTAATACTAAGTCAATGACGTATCAATTTGTTTGGATAAAATCTATAAAATAAACGAATATATGGAATAGTCCGAATTTTAGGTCTAAATTATTTGACGTTGTAAGTGTAAAAACGTACCATCTACTTTTTTATCCCTGTCCAACTAAAATTAAAATTCTTGTGTATACTAATTACTACATTAAAATGACTAATATTATTATTACTGATCAAATAAAATATTTTATATATAAATTAAAGGGTAGAAGGAGCTTTTTTTATGATAAAAAATCCATTCAGTGCAATTTTTTTGAAAGAGGAAAACGAAGACAACAAGGGGTCTGTTGAATTTCAAGTAGTGAGTTTCACCAATAGGATACGGAGACTTACTTCACATTTGGAATTGCACAAAAAAGACTATTTATCTCAGAGAGGTCTGCGTAAAATTCTAGGAAAACGTCAACGGCTGCTCGCCTATTTGTCAAAAAAAAATAGAGTACGTTATAAAGAATTAATCGGACAGTTGGAGATTCGAGAAACAAAAAATCATTAATTGGAAGAGTCATTTTGAATTTTCGCTTAAATTTTGATGAACCTCTTTTCGCTTTCAGCAATTCATGGAAGAATGAATCGGGAAAAAACCTATGACTGCACCAGTTACACGAAATGACCTTATGATAGTCAATATGGGCCCTCAGCACCCATCAATGCACGGTGTTCTTCGACTCATTGTTACTCTAGATGGTGAAGATGTTATTGACTGTGAACCGATATTGGGTTATTTACATAGAGGAATGGAAAAAATTGCGGAAAACCGAACAATTATACAATATTTACCTTATGTAACACGTTGGGATTATTTAGCTACTATGTTCACTGAAGCAATAACTGTAAATGCACCAGAGCAGTTAGGCAATATTCAAGTGCCTAAAAGGGCCAGCTATATCAGAGTCATTATGTTAGAGTTAAGTCGTATAGCTTCGCATTTGTTATGGCTTGGCCCTTTTATGGCAGATATTGGCGCACAGACCCCCTTCTTCTATATTTTTCGAGAAAGAGAATTGATATATGACCTATTCGAAGCTGCTACCGGTATGCGAATGATGCATAATTATTTTCGTATTGGAGGAGTCGCTGCTGATTTACCTTATGGCTGGG